AATTGCATTATTGTAATAATGTAAATAGACACATTTTTGGGAAAGGTATACCTACCAGTCGAGATTCTTCTGTTTCCGGGGGGTTTGCAGAAATAATAGCGATCTCAGCAGTGTAGGGGGGTAGGGGGGTTTAACGCGCAAAACCCGGGGTCATAGATTAATAATAAGTTTCGAGAAAAAATAACTCTTTATGTACTTGATATCAGTTATGCAATGCTTCTGTATATGTCTTTTAACATTGACTATCTTGTCGAATTCAAGGAAATGTACTCCCTTGATAGCTATTACCGTGTGCACTCTGAAATGCAAGATGAAAGGAGGACAAAAGAGAAAAACCAAATGCACCTTAGAAAGAATGCTCGGCATGGTGGGTAAAGGGTAATATGTACTCCACCATTAACCTATGTCAGCTTCAAGGAAAGAATGAGGGATTAACAAGTTATGCCCCTGAAATAGGAACCAAATGCCAGGAATAGTTCACTAAGTGCGACCCCCACGATATTTGTCCCTGACCTTTCACGAATAGTATGTCTTAAGAATCAACTGATGGTGGTTTCTTACTGTGCATTATTGTTGATATATTAGGGATGAGGATACTTGGTATAACTTGACTTATGCATAGTGTGGTAGGTCTTAAATTTCTCCAGTTTTATTACAGTTATATTTGAATTTACAGTTATGCTTTATGTATACCTTCATTGTACAATAATGTGGTAATTAGTTTAATGTTTGTCTTAATAGTATGTGTAAATTCATCATGCATAAATACAATTAATGTTTGTCGAGCATTATATGTACTAAACCATACAGTGTATGTGTATATCAGGTATGGGGAAGGTTCGTATATGTACTTGAAATTTGCGAGGCGGAGCCCGGCAAAGAATAGTCTATTTAGGATCCTAGCTTTGGGAGTTAGGGGAGGGGGTTAAAATCCCTCTTTTTTGACAGCAGTAGGAGGGAATTTAACCTTCGGCGGCCGGCTTACAAGACCGGAGCTCTTACACTGAGCTACTAATGCACTATCAGTTAATTAGTTTGTTTTCTATTCAGCTGACTGTAGGTATGAGGATGAGGAAAATTAGGAAGTAGAGGAAGGATGCCGCTTGTCCAATAATAACGAAGGGGTGCTCGACTGGTATTCCTCCGATTCAGGTGAGGATAATGACATCAGCAATTAAGAGTCAAAATAAGAATTGGGTGAGGGGTCGGAAGGTGAGGCTTTGTTGTTTTGAGGTATGAAGGATCGGGACAACTATCAGAACCAGGATTGAAAATAGAAGTGCGAGGACTCCGCCTAATTTGTTGGGGATGGAGCGGAGGATGGCGTAGGCAAATAGGAAGTATCATTCTGGCTTGATATGAGGAGGAGTTATTAGAGGGTTGGCGGGGGTGAAATTGTCTGGGTCTCCAAGAAGGTTGGGTATGAAAAGGGCTAGTGAGGTTAGACCGAGGAGGAGAATTGTGAAACCTAGGAGGTCTTTGTAGGAGAAGTAGGGGTGGAATGAGATTTTGTCTGCATCGGAGTTTAGGCCCGTTGGGTTGTTTGAGCCTGTCTCGTGGAGAAAAATGAGATGAACCATTGTTATTGCTACAATGATAAAGGGAAGTAGGAAGTGAAAGGCTAGGAATCGGGTGAGGGTGGCGTTGTCTACGGAAAACCCCCCTCAGATACATTGGACTAGGGAGTTACCAATATAGGGGACTGCTGAGAGTAGGTTAGTAATGACGGTAGCGCCTCAAAACGATATTTGGCCTCAAGGAAGCACGTAGCCAACGAAGGCAGTTATTATTACTAGTAGAAGAAGGATTACTCCCACATTTCAAGTGTTTTTGTACAGGTATGAGCCATAGTATAACCCTCGGCCGATGTGTATGTAGATGCAGATAAAGAAGAATGAAGCTCCGTTTGCGTGTATGTTTCGAATTAATCAACCGTAATTTACGTCACGGCAGATGTGGGCTACGGAGGAAAAGGCGGCTGTAATGTCCGAGCAGTAGTGTATTGTAAGGAATAGGCCTGTAAGAATTTGAGCACCGAGACAAAGGCCAAGTAGGGAGCCAAAGTTTCATCAAGCTGAAATATTGGCAGGAGTGGGGAGGTCAACTAATGCGTCGTTTGCAATTTTTAGTAGGGGGTGGGTTTTTCGGAGATTTGTCATTATTTGGTTTTTGTAGTTGAAGTACAACGGTGGTTTTTCAAGTCATTAGTCTTGGTTAAAGTCCGAGTAAAAACTATGGTCTTTTTTATGTTTTCATTATTGTTTGGGTTAGTTTTAGGTTTAGCGGCAGTAGCTTCTAATCCTTCTCCCTATTTTGCAGCATTAGGGCTGGTAGTGGTTGCGGGTACGGGGTTTGGAGTTTTGGTAGGCCACGGGGGGTCTTTTTTATCTCTGATTTTATTTTTAATTTATCTAGGGGGAATATTGGTTGTGTTTGCGTATTCAGCAGCGCTTGCTGCTGAGCCCTATCCAGAGGGGTGGGGGAGTTGGCCTGTGTTGGGGATAATGTTAGTTTATTTATTGGGGGTGGGGGTGGTTGCAGGGGGGTTTTGAGGGGGATGGTATGAGGGGTCTTGAGTTTCAGCGGACGAGTTGAGTGAGGTATCAGTGTTTCGGGGGGATATAGGAGGTATCGCATTAATGTACTTGACTGGGGGAAAGTTATTAATTATGGGGGCGTGGGTTCTTTTGTTGACATTATTTGTGGTATTGGAGTTAACTCGGGGTCTTAGTCGGGGGACGTTGCGAGCTGTTTAGTAGATTAAGAGGAGTGTGGCGAGGATGGTGGTAAAAAAGAATAATGAGAGGTAAGTTTTGACTATGCCTTGTTGGATATTACTTGTTGTTGAGATTACGGGGGTATTAAGATCTACGAGGGATTTGGGGCCGGTCTTTTCTAGTCAGGCTTGGTCGATTGTTTGACTGGCAATTGATTGGCCTAGTAGAAGAGTTAGTTTGGGCAGGGAACGATGGGTGATTGCAGGGAAGAAACCAAGCATATTTGAAAAGTGATGAAGTGTGAGGTTGGGGGCGGATTTGAATTGTTTGGTGGTGAGGGAGGCGAGCTCTAGGGCCGTCAGGGCGCCGAGGATAGAGACAGCGAGGGCGGCAAGTTTGAGCACTGGAGGTATTGTCATTACTGGTGTCTTGATTGGTAGCATATTTGAGGTAATTAGTAGGCCTGCAATAATGGTCCCGTAGGCTAGGCGTTTGATAGGGTTAATAACTGCTGGGTTATTTTCGTTGATAGGAGAAAGGGGGCTGAATCGGGGGGAGCCCATTGATACGAAGAAAATGACACGAAGGCTGTAGACGGCGGTAAAGGAAGTAGCAAGAAGTGTCAGGACCAGGGCTCAGGCGTTTAAATAGGATGTGTTCATTGCTTCAATGATAGCATCTTTAGAGAAGAAACCGGCTAGAAAGGGGGTGCCTGTTAGGGCCAGACTGCCGAGGGTTATACAAGAAGAGGTGAAGGGGGTTAGGGTGTGCATTCCACCTATTTTACGGATATCTTGCTCGTCGTTTAGGCTGTGGATGATTGAGCCAGAGCATAGGAAGAGCATTGCTTTAAAAAAAGCGTGGGTACAAATATGGAGGAAGGCAAGTTGAGGTTGGTTTAGTCCGATTGTCACTATTATTAGGCCCAGCTGGCTTGATGTGGAGAATGCAACGATTTTTTTGATGTCGTTTTGGGTGAGAGCACAGGTAGCAGTAAAAAGGGTGGTTAGGGCTCCGAGGCATAGGCAGGTGGTCAAGGCTGTTGAGTTTCCTTCTATTAGAGGGAAAAGGCGGATGAGGAGAAAGATCCCAGCTACGACCATAGTGCTAGAGTGGAGGAGAGCAGATACTGGCGTGGGGCCTTCCATTGCGGAAGGCAGTCAGGGGTGAAGGCCAAATTGTGCGGATTTGCCAGCGGCGGCTAAGACTAGGCCTAGTAGTGGCAGAGTCAGGTCGAAGTTTTTGGCTGCGATAAAAACTTGTTGGATTTCTCATGAGTTTAGGTTTGTTGCGATTCAGGCTATGGCGAGGATTAGTCCGATGTCCCCGACTCGGTTATAAATAACTGCCTGTAGAGCTGCGGTATTAGCGTCTGCACGTCCGTATCACCATCCGATGAGGAGGAAAGACATGATACCCACGCCCTCTCAGCCGATAAAGAGCTGGAAGAGGTTGTTGGCGGTTACAAGGATAATCATCGCAATGATAAAAATTAAGAGGTACTTTAGGAATCGGTCTACATGGGGGTCTGCGTGTATGTACCAGGAAGCAAATTCGAGGATAGACCAGGTTACATATAGGGCAACTGGGACAAAGATGATGGCATAGAGGTCAAGGGTAAGGCTAATATTGACATCGAATGTCAAGGTGTTGGCCCATGATCAGGTTGTGGTGATAGTTTCGGCCCCCTCATTGATAAAGAGGAAAAGAGGGGTGAGGCTAATAAAGAAAGCGAGTTTGACTGCTGTTTTGGCTTGGAAGGGGGAGTGGCTCGTGTTTTGAGGGCCTGGTACGAAGGTCGTGAAGATGGGGTAAAGAAGAAGTAGGAAAATTAAAGTTAGGCTTGAGGTTATGATGAGAGATGTAAGGTTCATAGCTGCTACTTGGATTTGCACCAAGAGTTTTTGGTTCCTAAGACCAACGGATGACTGTTATCCTTTAGGAGCGGGCGAGTGAGCCCTGGGGTTTAACTAGGGTTACAAAGATTAGCAGTCATTGTTGCTGTCGAGCCTCTCTCGGTGAATAAGAGGAGTTTAACCTCTATCTGTAGAATCACAATCTAACGTTTTGATTTAAACTATATTTACAGGCGGTCCACCCTCAGAGCAGTTCGGGCTTGGCAATAAGGAGAAGGAGGGGGATGAGATGGAGGGCCATTAGAAGATGTTCTCGTGAGTGAGTGGGGTCTAGTGCAATAATGTGGGGCGGGAGTGGGCCCTGTTGTGTGACCAGGAATATATAAAGGGAGTAGCTGGCTGTGATTAGGGTTCCGGCTCCGGTGAATAGTAAAGTTCACTTAGATCAGCTAAAAAGAGCGGTAATAATTATTAACTCTCCCATTAAGTTAGGGAGGGGGGGAAGGCCAAGATTGGCCAGACTAGCAATGAACCATCATGTGGTTATTAGTGGAATGGCGGTTTGTAGGCCTCGTGCTAGGATCATGGTTCGACTGTGGGTTCGCTCATAATTTGTGTTGGCTAAGCAGAATAAGGCGGAGGATGTAAGGCCATGGGCAATTATAAGGATTAAAGCCCCGGTTAATCCTCAAGGTGTTTGGATAAGAATGCCTGCTGTAACGAGGCCTATGTGGCTTACAGATGAGTAAGCAATTAGGGATTTAAGGTCGGGTTGTCGTAGGCAGGTTGAGGCAGTCATAATGACGCCTCAGAGGGCGAAGATTAGGAATGGGTAGCAAAGCTCTTTGCTGAGGGACTCGAGAATTGACATGACACGAATTATGCCGTATCCTCCTAGTTTTAGTAGGACAGCGGCTAGAATTATTGAGCCGGCAATTGGTGCTTCTACGTGAGCTTTAGGAAGTCAGAGATGGATTCCGTAAAGTGGGGTTTTCACTAGGAATGCTAGTAAACAGCTTGCTCATCATAGTTTATCGGCGTAGGTGAAGAGTTGTACTGGGGGTTTGAACTGGAGGGTCAGGAAAGAGAGGGTACCTGCTGAGTTTTGTAGAAGGAGGAGTGCGATGAGCAGGGGGAGGGAGCCTGCTAATGTGTAGAATAGGAAGTATGTGCCGGCATTAAGGCGTTCAGCCTGGTTACCTCAGCGAGTAATGATGATAAGGGTGGGGATTAAGGTGGCTTCAAATATAAGATAAAACATAATTATTTCCGTAGCGCCGAATGCCATAATTAGAAAGATTTGAAGTGAGGTGAGCAGGGAGATGTATGTACGTTGGCGGTTTTGGGGTTCAAGGGACATATGGTTTTGGCTTGCTAGAATTATTAGTGGAAGGAGTCAGCAGGTAAGTACAAGCAGTGGAGTTGATAGAGGGTCTGTAGCTATATAAGGGCTTAGGAAGGCTCAGCCAGTTTCGGCGGTGGTTTTTAATCATGCTAGGCTTAAAAATGCAATTGAGAGGCTGTAGAGGAGGGCGGTGGGTCAGAGTTGATGGAAGGGGATAGTTCAGGCTATGGGGAGAAGTATTGCGGTTGGTATTAAAATTTTTAGCATTGCAGTAGGTTTAAGTTTTGGAGACGGTCTGTGCCGTGGGTGCGAGCAGTAGCAACGAGGAGTGCTAAGCCTACGCTAGCTTCACAAGCTGAAAATGCTAGTAAGATTAAGGGAGAGGTTGCGAAGCTTGTAGAGTTTAGTTGGAGGGTTCAGAGTGAGAGGGCAAGGAAGAGAGAGAGTATTATGCTCTCTAGACATAGGAGGGCGGATAGCAAATGGGAGCGGTGGAACGCTAGGCCAGCCAGGCCCAAGATAAATGTTGCTGAAAATGTGAAGTGGATGGGGGACATAAAGCAAGTATGGACTTTAACCAAAATTTTTTGAGCCGAAATCAAATGTTTTGTTTAAACTAGTTGCCTATTCAGCCCACTCGAGGCCTCCTTGAGCTCATTCGTAAACTAGGCCGAGGGTAAGTAGAAGTAATACGGTAGCGGCCCAGGTAAAGGCTATGAGGGGGGATAGGAGTTGATCTCCTCAGGGGAGGGGTAGGAGAAGTGCAATTTCTAGGTCAAAGAGGAGGAAGAGAATAGCGATTAAAAAGAAGCGAAGGGAGAAAGGCAGGCGGGCCGATCCAAGGGGATCAAAGCCGCATTCGTATGGGGATAGTTTTTCATAGTCGGGGGTTATTAGGGGGAGTCAAAATGATACAACAGCCAAGACTACAGAGAGTACTGCGGAGATTAAGATAAGGGTGGTCGCTAGGTTCATTATCTTTCCTTGGGCTTGAACCAAGATTTAGTAATTGGAAGTCACTAGTACTGGCGTTTGTACTAGAAAGATTAAGATCCTCATCAGTAAATAGAGATGTAGAGGAATAGTCAGACGACGTCTACAAAGTGTCAATATCAGGCAGCGGCTTCGAATCCGAAGTGGTGCTGGGAGGTAAAGTGATATTGGATTTGTCGGCAGAGGCAGACGGCGAGGAAAGTGGAACCAATAATTACGTGAAGACCGTGGAAGCCTGTGGCCACAAAGAAGGTAGAGCCGTAGACTCCGTCGGCAATTGTAAAAGGGGCTTCGTAGTATTCTATTGCTTGGAGGAAGGTGAAATAGAAGCCAAGAAGAATCGTTAAGGCTAAGGATTGGATAGCTTGTTTTCGGTTGCCTTCTATAATGCTGTGGTTGGCTCAGGTGACTGTTACGCCGGAGGCAAGGAGGACTGCTGTATTAAGTAGGGGGACCTCAAAGGGGTTAAGAGTTGTGATACCGGTAGGGGGTCAGCATGCCCCTAGTTCTGGGGTAGGAGCCAAACTTGAGTGATAGAAAGCTCAGAAGAACCCTAGGAAGAAGAATACTTCGGAGGTGATAAAGAGGATTATTCCGTAGCGCAAGCCTTTTTGAACAGGAGGTGTATGGTGACCTTGGAAGGTGCCTTCTCGTACGATGTCTCGTCATCACTGGTATATTGTTAGGAGAAGAAGGATAAGGCCTAAGGTTATGAGAATTGTGGAGTGGAAGTGTATTCAGATTGCGAGGCCCGATGTTATTAGCAGGGCAGCAACTGCGCCTGTGAGGGGCCATGGACTAGGGTCTACTATGTGGTATGCATGTGCTTGATGTGCCATTAAAGATTGTCTTGTAGGTAGAGGCTTAGAAGAAGGACGAAGACATATGCCCGGATTAGTGCTACTGCAACTTCTAGGAGAGTAAGGAGAAGGAGCAGGATTGAAGTTAAGAAGGCTAGGGTAGGTATGAGGAATATGAGTGTAAATACAGCGGTAGAGGTAAGTTGAATAAGGAGGTGTCCTGCTGTTAAGTTAGCAGTGAGTCGGACCCCTAGTGCGAGGGGGCGGATGAACAGGCTGGCTGTTTCGATGATGATAAGAAGGGGAATGAGGGGGGCAGGGGTACCTTCAGGTAGTAGATGGCCCAGGGCGTGGGTGGGTTGGTATCGTGTGCCGATCAATACAGTGGCTAGCCATAGGGGGGCGGCAAAGGCTATGTTAAGGGAGAGCTGTGTTGTAGGAGTAAAGGTGTACGGGAGGAGGCCTAGTGTGTTTAGGGTTACGAGGAAGAGTATGAGGGCTGTAAATAAGGCTGCTCATTTGTGACCTTTTGGGTTAATTGGCTGAAAGATTTGTTGTGTAAAGCGGCTAATGAAACATCCTTGAAGGGCTAGAAGACGATTGTTTAGTCAGCGGGAGGTAGGTTGAGGGTAGAGAATTCAGGGGAGGGTAAGAGCAAGGACAATTAAGGGGATTCCCAGAAAGACTGGGCTTGAAAATTGATCAAATAGGCCTAGTGTCACAATCAAGTTCAGGGAAGGGATTTTGGAGTTTTGTCACCTTGAGGAGTAAGTTGGCGGGGGTAAGAATACTGGATGACTTTACGAGGGGCGAGGGCAATAAAAATTAGTCAAGCGAGGGCTAGGATGAGAAATCAGGGTTCGAGTTTAAGTTGTGGCATGTCGCTAGGGGTGGGTAGGGGCCACCAATCTTTAGCTTAAAAGGCTAACGCTATTCCGGTTCAGCTTCTTAGCGAAGAGTCTTGGAGTATTAGGGATGATCAGGTTTCAAAATGTTTTAGGGGAACTGCTTCGATAACGATAGGTATAAAACTGTGGTTAGCGCCACAGATTTCGGAGCATTGCCCGTAGAAAACCCCTGGGCGAGATGTGATGAAGGCTGTTTGATTTAGGCGTCCAGGAACTGCGTCTATCTTGACACCCAAGCTTGGGACTGCTCAGGAGTGGAGGACGTCTTCAGCCGAGACTAAGACACGAATAGGGGATTCTGCTGGGATGACTATACGGTGGTCGGTCTCTAGTAGGCGGAATTGTCCTGGGGTTAGGTCTTGGGTGGGAATTATATATGAGTCAAATATAAGATCTTCATAATCTGTATATTCGTAACTTCAATACCACTGGTGCCCCATGGCTTTGATGGTCAGATGGGGGTCATTAATTTCGTCTATTAGATAAAGAATTCGGAGCGATGGGAGGGCGATTAAGATAAGGATAATAGCTGGAAGAATTGTTCAGATGATTTCGATTTCTTGTGAGTCTAAAATAAATTTGTTTGTGAGTTTAGTAGTAACTATAGCCACAATAATATAAAGTACGAAGGTGCTGATGAGGAAGATAATTATCAGGGCGTGGTCGTGGAAATGTAGGAGTTCTTCTATTATAGGTGAAGCTGCGTCTTGGAATCCTAGTTGAGAGGGATGTGCCATAATCTAAGGTACGTGGGGGTGTAGCCCACAACTTTGCCTTGACGATGCAGTGTAATATCTTTTTACTAGTACCTTGTTAAAGAAAGTGACAGAACGGTTATGTGGTTGGCTTGAAACTAATTTAAGGGGGTTCGACTCCTCCCTTTCTCGGGTTTAATTTAGGCTTGTGGGACTTGGACGAATGCGGGTTCTTCAAAGGTGTGGTACGGAGGAGGGCAGCCGTGCAGTCATTCAAGGTTAGTAGCAGTGAACTCTACTGATTGAACTTCTCGTTTTGCGGAGAAAGCTTCTCAGATAATAAAGAGGAACATAATTACAGCGACTAGGGAGATGAGGGAACCAAAAGAAGAGACAGTGTTTCATAGAGTATATGCGTCGGGGTAGTCTGAGTACCGTCGAGGTATTCCGGCAAGGCCTAGGAAATGTTGGGGAAAGAATGTTAGGTTAACACCCAGGAACATAATGCCGAAGTGAATTTTTGTTCAGGTGCTGTGGAGGGTGTATCCTGAAAATAGCGGGAATCAGTGGACGAATGCGGCAATAATAGCGAAAACTGCTCCTATGGAGAGGACATAGTGGAAGTGGGCTACAACGTAATAAGTATCATGCAGGACAATGTCTAGGGAAGAATTGGCTAGCACAATACCTGTGAGGCCCCCCACGGTGAATAGGAAAATAAAGCCAAGAGCTCATAGCAGGGGGGTTTCTCATTTAATTGCACCTCCGTGGAGGGTTGCTAGTCAGCTAAAGACTTTAACCCCTGTAGGAATAGCAATAATCATTGTCGCGGAAGTGAAATAGGCTCGGGTGTCCACGTCCATCCCGACGGTAAACATGTGATGGGCTCATACAATAAAGCCGAGAAGACCAATAGCCATTATTGCTCAGACCATACCTATGTAACCAAAGGGCTCTTTTTTACCGGCATAGTAGGCTACAATGTGTGAAATTATACCAAAGCCTGGTAGAATAAGAATATAGACTTCAGGATGACCGAAGAATCAGAAAAGGTGTTGGTAGAGGATAGGATCCCCTCCTCCTGCGGGGTCGAAGAAGGTGGTATTTAGGTTTCGGTCTGTTAAAAGTATTGTGATTCCGGCAGCTAATACGGGGAGGGAAAGAAGAAGAAGGACTGCAGTAACTAGGACTGCTCAGACAAACAGAGGTGTTTGGTATTGGGAAATTGCGGGGGGTTTTATGTTAATAATTGTTGTAATAAAGTTAATAGCACCCAGAATTGAGGACACCCCTGCCAGATGGAGGGAGAAAATGGTGAGATCAACGGATGCACCCGCATGGGCTAAGTTCCCGGCTAGAGGGGGGTAGACGGTTCAGCCTGTCCCGGCTCCAGCTTCTACTCCGGAGGATGCAAGTAAGAGGAGAAATGAAGGAGGTAGCAGTCAGAAGCTTATGTTATTTATACGTGGAAATGCTATATCAGGGGCTCCGATTATCAGAGGAACTAGTCAGTTCCCAAAGCCTCCAATCATAATGGGCATCACTATAAAGAAAATTATTACGAATGCATGTGCTGTTACGATTACATTATAGATCTGGTCGTCCCCTAGGAGGGAGCCTGGCTGGCTTAGTTCTGCTCGAATTAGAAGGCTTAGGGCGGTCCCGACTATTCCGGCTCAAGCACCAAATACTAGATAAAGGGTGCCAATATCTTTGTGATTAGTAGAGAAGAATCAACGTGTAATTATCACAGGTAAGATGGCTGAGTTAGGCGCTGGACTGTAGTCCCATGAACAGAGGTTTAAGCCCTCTTCTTACCAGCTCCGAGGTGTTTTACACACAAGGTTGCAAACCTTGAGTAGCAGGCTATTTACCTGCCGGGGCTTTTTCCGCCTGTTTTGTGCGGGCAGGCGGGAAAAGTAGATGGATGCTCGCTGGTTTGGGCGCTTAGCTGTTAACTAAGATTTTGTAGGGTCGAGGCCTACCCACCTAGAAAGGCTTTAGCTTAATTAAAGTGTCTGTTTTGCATGCAGAAGATGTAGGTTAGTGTCCTGTAAGTCTTATTAGGGGCTGAGGGGCTCTCACCCTCGCTTAGGGCTTTGAAGGCCCTTGGTCTGATATTATCCTAAGCCCCTTAGAGGGTGGTTATAGTTAAGATGGTAGGAGTTAGTGGGAGAAGGGAGATAGTTAGGCAGGCGCTGATGGATAGGGGTAATGAGAGTTGGGTGGAGGGGAGGCGTCAGGGTGTAGTATTAGTAACGGTGTTAGGGGCTATTGTCAAGGTCATGGCGTAGCATAGGCGGAGGTAGAAGTAAAGGCTTAGCAGGGCTGAGAGGGCGGCTGTTGTTGCGGCAAGGGCAAGATCTTGCTTTGTTAGTTCTTGTAGAATAAGCCACTTGGGCATAAAGCCAGTGAGGGGAGGCAGGCCCCCTAAGGAAAGTAAGATAGGGGGAATTAGAAGTGTGAGGGTGGGGGTCTTTGCCCATGAAGTAGCTAAGGAGTTAACAGTGGTAGTTTTGTTTGTTTTAAAGGAGAGAAATAAGGAGGAGGTTATAATGATATAGAGGGAGAGGGTCAGGAGTGTTAGGGATGGAGAGAATTGGAGTACTAAGACTATTCACCCAAGGTGAGCGATTGATGAGTATGCGAGGATTTTGCGCAGTTGATTTTGGTTTAGCCCCCCTCAGCCCCCGATTAGGATGGATAAAAGGCTGAGTGAGATAAGCATGAGGGGGGTTGGGGCATTAATTTGCAGAAGAAGGGCGAAGGGGGCGATTTTTTGTCAGGTGGAGAGAACAAGGCCAGCAGTTAGATCAAGGCCCTGAAGTACTTCGGGGAGTCAAGCATGAAGGGGGGCTAGGCCGATTTTTAGTGCTAGTGCCAGTGTGATGATCGTAGTGGGGAGGGGGTGGGTTATTTGTTGAATTTCTCATTGGCCCGAAAGTCAGGCGTTTGTGGTGCTAGCAAAAAGTAGTATTGCGGCGGCGGTTGCTTGAGTAAGGAAATATTTAGTGGTGGCTTCCGTGGCGCGGGGGTGGTGATGTTGGGCTAAGAGGGGGATGATGGCCAGCGTGTTTATTTCAAGCCCTATTCAAGCGAGAAGTCAGTGGGAGCTTGTGAGGGTAATAAGGGTCCCTAGGCCAAGGCCAAATGCAAGGGTTATTAAGATATAGGGGTTCATTAGTAAAGGAAGGATTTTAACCAACATGGCTGGGGTATGGGCCCAAAAGCTTATTTAGCTGACCTTACTAGATAGTGGTGTAGGTGGAAGCACGAAGAGTTTTGATCTCTTAAGGTGGGGTTCGAAGCCCTTCTTTCTAAGGCTTGGGTAGGAGCAGGAGGGACTTTAATCCTCATTATTCACTCTATCAAAGTGGCCCTTTGCTTCAGGCACAGCTCCGGGGCTATAGATGTGGGGGTAGGCCCGCAAGGGCAAGGGAGAGGGCGAAGTGTCAGATAACTATAGCCAGTGTGAGAGGTAGGAAATTTTTTCAGGTTAGATGTATTAGTTGATCATAGCGGAACCGGGGGTAGGATGCTCGGACTCAGACGAACACGGTTGATAGAAGTGCGGCTTTGACTATGAGGAGAATGGTTGAGATTTCAGGGGCGTAATAGATAAGGGATGTGCCTAAAAATAGGATTGCGGAGAGGGTGTTTATAAGTAGGATGTTTGCGTACTCTGCGAGGAAAAATAGGGCAAAAGGGCCTCCTGCGTACTCGACGTTGAAGCCTGAGACCAGCTCAGACTCTCCTTCTGTAAGATCGAAAGGGGCTCGGTTTGTCTCTGCGAGAGTGGAGATATATCACATGACGGCAAGGGGTCAGGCGGGAATAATTAGTCAAATGGTTTCTTGGGCGGTGTTGAAGGTTTGAAGAGTAAAGCCACCTGCAAAGATAATAGTGCTCAGGAGGATTAGGCCTAGGCTGACTTCGTAGGAGATGGTTTGGGCTACAGCCCGTAGGGCCCCGATCAATGCGTATTTTGAATTTGATGCTCATCCTGAGCCGAGGATGGTGTAAACAGTTAAGCTAGAGATAGCCAGAATGAATAGTACCCCGAGGGTCATGTCAGCTATAGGGGAGGGTAGTGGTATTGGGGCTCAAAGGGTTAGGGCGAGGGTAAGAGCTAGAATGGGGGCTAAGAGGAATATTAGGGAAGAGGCCGTAGAGGGTCGGACAGGCTCTTTTGTAAATAGCTTTAGGCCGTCTGCAATAGGTTGAAGAAGTCCGTAGGGTCCGACTACGTTAGGACCTTTTCGTAATTGTACATAACCCAGGATCTTTCGTTCAACTAGGGTAAGAAGTGCCACGGCTAGCAGAATAAAGATGATGAGGATGAGAGCGTTAATAATGGGCAATACTAGTGTTGTTATCATAGTTAGAGAGAGGATTTGAACCTCTGTGGGGAGAGCTTAGGACTCCTGCAATGTCCGGGCTCTGCCACCCTAACATGTCATTTTCTTAGACGGGGGAGTATGTCCTTTTATCTTATTTAGTTGTTTTCATCAGATAAGGAGGGGGCGTGCCTTTAGCAGGGGCCCTCTTTCTTCGGTCCTTTCGTACTAGAAGAAAGCATAGCATAGATAGAAACTGACCTGGATTACTCCGGTCTGAACTCAGATCACGTAGGACTTTAATCGTTGAACAAACGAACCCTTAATAGCGGCTGCACCATTAGGATGTCCTGATCCAACATCGAGGTCGTAAACCCTCTTGTTGATAAGGTCTCTAGAAGAGGATTGCGCTGTTATCCCTGGGGTAACTTGTTTCGTTGATCGGTAAACCGGATCTTGAGGGTCAGATATTCTGTTACTTAGAGCTGTTGCTCTCGGTTGTGGGAGGGTTCTCCTATTCCACGTGGGGGGTTTTTGGTGCCCCGCGGTCGCCCCAACCAAAGACATTAGGGCAGGCTTCATATTAGTCTTATTTTTTCATTAGAATAAGTTTTAAGTGATCTGCTTTTGTCTAAAGCTCCACAGGGTCTTCTCGTCTTATGGGTCTATCCCCGCTTCTGCACGGGGAGATCAATTTCATTGACTGGAAAAAGGAGACAGTTGAGCCCTCGTTGTGCCATTCATACAGGTCTTCATTTAAAAGACAAGTGATTGCGCTACCTTCGCACGGTCAAGATACCGCGGCCGTTAAACTTATAGTCACAGGGCAGGCGGGACCTCTTATGTTAGGGGTTCAAGAGGCGATGTTTTTGGTAAACAGGCGAGGCTATATATGTTTGCCGAGTTCCTTCTCTTTCTTTTAGTCTTTCCACGGAGGCGCGCCAGTGTAGGGTTAACGGCGATTTTTAGGCGGTCTTCTAGTTCTCTATTTTTGGCCTATTACCCTCAATTATGGGACCGTTAATGGCCGGTGGGATGTCCGTTCCGGGTTACACTTGGGCGTGGAGAGAGTCTTGCTCTCTTATTACTCATATTAGCATTATTACTCCCATATGTTATGGGAAAACCTGATAGAGAAAGGGGGAGTAGGAGGTGAAAATCGGAATTAGGGGTTTAAGTGCAATGTTCAAGCTTTAACGCTTTTTACTAGGATGGCTGCTTTTAAGCCCACCTCAATGACTTACCTTTGTTAATTTGATCTTTATCCACCCAGAAAAGTTGTATCTTTTTTCAAAGGGGCTGAACCCCCTTTGACTAACTCTCTTGACTTCCTAGGGTCTCACTTAGAAAATTATCAAGGCGAGGGAGGAATTCAAGAGGCTGAACTTCTATCCAATTCTCAGGTAACCAGCTATAACTAAGTTCGATAGGTCTGTCACCTCTACTCAAAGCTCTTCCCACTCTATTGCCACAGAGACGGGTTGGCCCTATTGTTAGGCTGTCTTGGAGTAGCTCCCTTAGTTTCGGGGTGTCAAACTACAATGCTTTTTGCTTGAGGGGCTCTAGCTAAAACATGATGCAAAAGGTACGAGGGGTAAGCTCTGCTTTGTTGTGCTTTACTGAGTTGTTTCATTTCTCTTTCAGCGTTCCCTTACGGTACTTTCTCTATTGCGTCGGATTCTTTTTCTATCACCTATACTAAAGTGGAAAAATGGTTTGTTTATTTATTTGTTGGTACTTGTATATTTATATATAAGTGTTATGTTGTTGGGTGAGCTAGCTAGTGGGCGTCAGAGTTATCCGATTTGCACGGATGACTTCTCAGTGTAAGGGAGATGCTATACTTCTTAGCTATACTCTGATATGTATCCAAGTGCACCTTCCGGTACACTTACCATGTTACGACTTGCCTCCCCTTCTTTTGAGTATCTTTTTATTTATTGTAAGGCCTATATTTGGGGAGAGTGACGGGCGGTGTGTGCGCGCTTCAGGGCCGGTTTCAGCAAAACACTCTATTTTTTGCTTACTACTAAATCCTCCTTCATAATGTGTTTTTCACTACATAATCCGTATTTTCTGTCTCAGAAAATGTAGCCCATTTCTTCCCCCCTCATATGCTACACCTCGACCTGGCGTTTTGAGTTGTACTGATTTTGCTCACTATTAGTCCCTCACAGGGTAAGCTGACGACGGCGGTATATAAGCGGAAAGAGCAAGAGGGGGTGAGGTTAAACGGGGGTTATCGGTTCTAGAACAGGCTCCTCTAGGGGGATCTAAAGCACCGCCAAGTCCTTTGGGTTTTAAGCTAGCGCTCGTAGTTCCCAGGCGAATAGTTGATAGTAGTACTATTAAAGTTTAGGGCTGAGCATAGTGGGGTATCTAATCCCAGTTTGTTTCTCAGCTTTCGTGGAGTCAGAATGGTTTAAAGCCACTTTCGTGGGGGGGCCTCTAGCTCTCGGGTACGTATATCAGTTCTGAGAGTGTTTGGCTTTAGGTTAATGATTCTCCTAACCACGCTTTATGCCGATGGCTGTCAACTTGGGCCTCTCGTATAACCGCGGTTGCTGGCACGAGTTTTACCGGCTCTCTTAGCTTTGACTAAGTCAAGTTTTCACTTATAGCTTAATGTTTATCACTGCTGAATTCCCTTGGGGGTGTGGCTAAGCAAGGTGTCGTGGGCTAAAATGATTGCGCCTTATACCAGCTCCTTGTCTCCGGGCGGGGGACTGTAGGGCATCCTCACGGGTACGCGGATACTTGCATGTGTAAATCTAGCTAGAATTGACAGAAAAGCCAGGACCAAGCCTTTGTGTTTGCGGAGCGTTCTAGGGCCCATTTTAACATCTTCAGTGTTATATTTTAGTTAAATTACGCTAAC